GATCGCTTCTAGCGGGAATCTTCTGATCTGTCACTGACACTGGGACTTTAAATAAAGAGTGGTTCGAATCCCTCTCTTTCCGTTTTCGTTGATGACTTGACTAACAACAATAACAATGGGAAATTTATAACACTAGTCCAACTGTTAGACCTTTCTTTTAGTTAAGATAGGTTCTCTATTCCTAATTGGTGTGACACATAAAATACTAGATCAAAAAAATACTGTAACTATGAACAATAGACAGCGAATGAAAATATTCCTTGATCGGGACAAAATCCGGATCAAACCCACATTTTTCTTACTTATTAAGTCAATTTGATTCCGAACCAATATATGTGGAAGCATGTACAATTACAGGAGGGATGTTCAGTACCGATTCTTATAGTACTGTTCGGGGAGTTGATAAGCGAATTCCTGTGGATGTCTATTTGCCAGGCTGTCCACCTAACCCGGCCCGGAAGCAGTTATAGATGCTATAAGAAAACTTCGTAAGAAAATATCTAGAGAAATCTACGAAGATAGAATTTGGTCTCAACCGCTTAATGCAAGACAAGCTAACTAATTCGGAAGAAAATCCCGACTGAGTGAGCGCAACGAGAGAACAGAAGAAAGAGGCCTTTCAATGAGGAGATAGGAGGCTAACTAAGCGGAAATCCTATTCGTTCTTTAAGTTACAAAGAAACAAAAACATAAGAAAAAGAAGAGAGACTAGCTCAACCCACTGAGAATAGAGGATTTCCACGCATCTCCCCATCTGCTAAAGCATCCTTCTTCTCCCCCGGGCGTGGTTTAGTTGTTCGAACCGGAACCATCCATCGTGAATCTCCATACTGATCTCCGTCCGGGTATCATCCTCCGCAAGGGAACGAACTATCCCAATTTTCTTTTCTGTCGACAGAAAACCAGATCGAACTCTAAAGTCAAGCCTTTGACTTCATTGTTCAAGAGCTTGAACATGGGTTGAGTTCATACATTTTGAATGCTTTCCTATTCAAGACATACTACCAATTCCTTTGAAGCTACTACCACTACCGAAGCTGGCTTGCTTGTTCTTTCATAATACCGGACATAACGATACCGAAAGAAAAAAATTCTTAATGAGAAAGCAGAAAGGGTGTTCCCCGGCCAGGCCAGTGATAGTCAATACATTCCCTATGCTTCAGATAACATAGAGAGTGGGCAAAGAGGAAGCTCAGCTCAGTCTCTGTCCAAGGATCTCACTATTGTGTCTTTGCCTTTTCTTCCTACGTACGAAAGGAATGGGTTAGGAGTCAGACATTCCCCGCAGGGTGAAAAGCCAGTGCCTCTAGCAAGTCCAACGACCTTAGATCCCGTGTTGAGGAGAACTTTCAGCTCTCGTATCCCCAAGACTCTCTATATCTATAGGAAAGGTGCTCCTGTGCATGTATCTTGTAGGTTGCTTTTCCAAGATTAGTACTCTTCAGATCTGAATGAAAGAGGTGAGGTCAACTCATCCAATAGAGGTGCCTCAGATGGCTAAATGGATTATATGAATGCCTATCCCGCCGGTCGGAATGCCCGGACTGAGGAAGATGTGTACGAGGAGCAAAAACGAGATTCCTAGCCTTTTAGTTTTAGATCAAGGTGGAAATTGATAGAATTGGACTTTTCTAGGAGAGACCACGCTATGTTATTTCTGAAGAAAGGTTAGGGACGAAAGTGACTTCGCGACTAAAACCCGCCTGCTTATGACTTTTGTCGTGATGAAGAAAGAACGGCCCGTCACACTATTGGGCAAGCGTTGATCCTTGCCCGTGCTCGCATTTTGAAATACACCTCTTGTAATCGAATTCATCCCCCTGCTAGTATTCTTTCTTTTCCCTTCACTACCGTAACTTACTCGCACCCCGAAAGAAAGCTTTTAGCGCTCGATTGACGCGCGGGCTACTGATTAGATTAAAGCTCGTAAACTCGCTCTCTGTCTTGATCAGATGCTGACTAAGCAATAGAAACTGGAACTGTTGCTACTAGGTCAACTGAGTTAATCCATTCAGTCAACTAAAGAAAATGCAATTGCTCCAGTTCCCTCCTGGTCAATTCGTTGATCGCTAAATCTCTATAATTACCAGCTCTCGTCTCTGCTGACGAAGCTTTTCTCTCTGTCTCTGCTATCCTCGCACCTGCTGATCAAATCGGATCGACTGACACAGGAGATGGGTGGAGACTACCTCAACAACAGGATCTGCAACTGCCTCTGCTTCCATTTATGATGAAACTGCGGTCGACTAGTTCTGGATCTAGTTCTTCAACCGGTACCCAGGCTTGCTACTTACCGACCTAGCTTACCCCGCTTCTTATGATGGGGTTTCAACGGCCTATGCCTCTACAGGTGCTATCTAGGCTTCTATGGGAGCCGATCCGTCAGAAGAGGAAGCGGGAAGGCGTTCTACTACCGGAAAGAGGAGTTTACCACCGCCTTACGAAAACAAAAAATGAAACTTCTGAAAAAGCATGTGATCCTTGAACATGCGGGTCCCAAGCATTTATAACAACATTCCTGTACTGTAATCCGGGTGTAAGGACCAGGCAGGGCTATATCATATCGAAAAGGTTTATTGAATCGACGAGAAACTATATCCATACTAAAAAAAAAAGATTGTGGGAGTGGCTAAACCAGTGGAAACTACGAATATCAGAGATAGACTTAGATTCTGGCCACTCTTCAATGGCCCTAACCCTTTAAGGGTCGGCTGGAGGAACCCCTTGCGCAGAAACAATGAAGCCTAAGAAAAGCACTTGAGATTGCATAAAGTTACTGGGACAATCCAAAGGGCATGTAACCATTCATACAATCCATATCTTGGGCCTTCAAGGCGGGTTTACATTCATCTCCTGGCCTAATACGAATTTGATGGTAACCGCCGCGCAAGTCTATCTTGGAAAACCAACTAGAACCAGCCAACAAATCTAACATATCCTCAAGCCCATTTATATATAATGGTAAACCTAGACTTTACGGTGAATTTATTGATGGATATACTATCTACACACATCCCCCAAGATCCATCCTTCTTAGGTGTCAATAGGGCAGATACAGCACAAGGACTAAGACTATGTCGAACAAAACCTTTCGCTTCCACTTGCCTATTTCACTCAATTAATTGCCTTAGGGTTCATCCTATAGTGTGTGTGGTTAGGCAATTGAGATCCAGGAACTCAATAAATAGCATGCTGGATATCCCTCCTGGGTGGTAATTCACTAAGAAGCTCTTCAGGCATGACATCAAGGGGTTCCTCCTCTAACAATTTACGTACCTCGGGAGGGAAATCAGACTTAGACTCAGTGGAATCTGGAAGAGTCTCCCTAGCTACTAGAACTAGAGGAAGGGCTACTAGTTGAGCGGAATGAACTATGAATTCCAGAGCATATTCTTTGAGTGATCACTCAAAGAATAAGCAGTCTTTGGTCTGCCTAGCCTTCGTCTCAGGCTTACATCCTTCCTTCAAATAAAGGATGATCCCTATTGTCTTTTCAGACGGAATTGGCTGCTTATATATGAGAATCTAGCCCTTGTTTTAGCCGGGTGTCCTAACCCTTTAGGGTAGCTTCTTTGCCGTAATCTTATCTCAAATGCCAACTAGCTTATCTTTCGAGCTTTATTTTGAAATTATTCGAGTAGTAACCATGGAAGGAGCCGCTTTCACTCGTTGGTGGGGTCAAAGCGTAATCCGATCTGCTATTGCCCCATTCCCTGTCCTTTCATGAGGACTAGTCTCGCTTTTATAAAAACCTAGTTTGGCTCGCATTCGGCAGGATAGCTACTGGCCCCCGTACCCTTGATTCCCCTTCTGCTTGCTTGCATAAGCAGAAAGACAATAACTTCTGACTCTTTAAGGCAAATGATTATGACACGACAAAGAGCGATAACATAGCTTCAAATGGCCTAGAGAAGCGACCTTAATCCACTTTTCGGGTATCTAGCTTACGAAAAGCTTGGACCAGGGCTCGTCGGGGAACGCCTGTGCCCGTAAGAAAGCGTAATCTTACTATAGTATGGGTGCGGGGGTTTCTTTTTTAAATAACCTACAGATGATCTTTCGTACCGGTTCCAAAAAGTTTGTTTCTGGTTCTAGGCCCTTAGGTTCATTTATAAATGATACATTGGGGGCTTGCCGCGATTCTTTTCTTGCTGTTCGTAATTAGGCGAACTTATTTCGACGCGTGAACTTAGTTCACCCTGGTGGCAAAGCCAGAAGGACCAGAAAAGAAAGAGGGTGTAGGCTATCCTTCCTGCAAGTCGATTTCGAGACTCGTCTCTAAACTAAAAGATTTCCCATCTCTGACTTTGTATTAGGTATTAGGGGGGGCCAAAACAGTGTTGAGATTGATCGGGCAGGGAAGATTGGCGTTTACGTCTTCCCAACAGACTTTGAAAAGAACCAATCCGAGGATCGTCTCGCAAGCACAATGAGCCAAAAAGCTCATCCATTATGGCAATCTCGAACTCCACGCCTACTGAATCCCTTTTCAGGATCTCGTGTCGTTAAAGTATCGCATTCTACATGACTCAAAGATGACTTCATCTACATCTCGATTCGCGATATCCCACCACTTCCACATACTTCAGTGAAGTGCTCACTCCCTTTATCAATCAGGGGATGTTGACGTGTAAAAAACAAAGGCAGACTTATTCACAAGAAAGCAACTTGCACAAAGAAAAAGAATAGAGGGGGCAAGGCAAGAAAGAAGGAATTCATTGCTTCGAAAAGCTTTTATTAAGGATAAAGGAAGACCTTAAAGAAAAAGCAAGATGCCAGTGGGGATAGACCCTGCATTAATAGAAAACGATCAAGCTATTCTATTATATATACGATAAACTGAAATAATCAAACCAAGAGAAGGAATTGATCCGGCTTTTTTCGTAATAGAAAAACGAAAGGTAAACCCTAAGACAAGGTACCTTAAGCGCGCCGGGTGCAAAAAAGAGAAGTAAGCACTTGAACCGGGGCGGGTACAAGAACTAAGGGAAAGCTTCAACTCAATCACTTGTGGACGGACTGATTTGCTTTTAGGACTGCTAGAAGGACTGGAATGCTAGCCGACTGGTAGGATGAAAGGATTTGGCGCTGACTCAAAGGTACTGAAAGAACTCGATGATAGGGTTTTCAGCAATGGCTTATAGAATTGAACTATTAGTCTCGTACCCAAAGTTCTGGGAATCACCTTGATACTCAGTTCCAGTGATCCTAAATCTTCTCCAGATTATGTTCCCGATCCTGTTTCAGATTCTCTTTCAGTTGTGGAAAGAAGCCCCTCCTCTTCGACTGGTCAAGCATCTTTGGGAATAACCCAGATTAGTCTGTTGGTCGGATTCTTGCCACCAGTTAATCTACTATCCGAGCTTGACTCTTTGAAAGCAAAGCCTTGAACTGTGAAATTTCTCTCTCTCAGCTGCCGGAAGCTTCTTCTCTTTCCCTTCGCGCGGATAATTTTGTAAGGACGAGCGCCCCTGCCGAGCAACTCCAACTCATGGAGACGACTCCACCTGACATCATCAAACAAAAGCTAAAACGATGCGAAGATTGGGCCTCAATCCATTTTCCCTTAATAAAAAATCGTGACATTTGACCTCGTTGGTTTGGCCATAAAGGAGGAACCCCTTTGGGATGCCAAGATCTGAACTTATTTAAGATTTAGCTGCGGGAAATCAGTGACCTTTTTCCGCTTCTTCTCATCTTTGTTACTTTGCGGATTCTATGGATATTGATTCACCCGGGCATTCCGATGCATCTTCACTAGTTGCCTTTCAATCAAAGGCCGTCTTCTCTTCCGAAAGCCCTTCTTATTCTAGAGATGAATGTGCAGCTGACTAGGTCCCGAAATGGGGCATTCTGTCAAAGAACTTATAAGAAAGTGCCACAGCATGAATCCGTTCCTGCGTCAGCTATCCCCGGACTTGGGATATATTACCACTACATCGCAGGGAAGGAAGAATTCTTCTTTCGACGATCCCGGAAGATTGATTATTACGGAATGAATGAGCAATCCGGAACGGATAACTATTCTGGGGGAATAAGGCAAGTGCCCAAATCTCGGACATCAAGCAATGGAATCGAATTGGGCCCGAATCTATCCGCATTCAGAAGGTCATACTGCTGGTGGAAGTTGCACAGCGAAAGGCAGTATGACACGATCCTTAGAGTTATATAGTTGCTTATTGTGGGGACCTTCCAGTCTCGTTCCTCTAATTGATCGCGATTGTTACCGACGTTGGATCTTTTTCGACCAGATTACTAGTGAACAGGTAACCGTAATGACGCGAAGAAAGCACATTCTTTCTAGCATGCGATGTCTTCGGTATTGGCATCTTTCCCGGGAAAACAAAAGCAACCTCTATCTATTAATATTAACGACCACTTGGGAATCGCTAGCTCGCATACGCTAGTTCGTTCGTACGCCCTGCTCGATCTACAGCTAGGGAAGTGAAAGGAGCAAGTTCTTGCTTGGCATGTTACTTCTACGGCAATCCCATGTCTTCAGGCAAGGTAGCGTTATTAGCTATCCCAGGTTGTGAACTGGCTCCGATCAGTGCCTATTCTCCGATCAATGGTCGAATATGCTGCCGTTCCCCTATCGGTCAAGAAGTCAACTCCTCGGATGGGTAAAGAAGCCTATCTTATCCCGAAACCGGAGATACTGGAGTATTCAAAGCCAGCTTGTCCGCCGGGCAACAGTCTGGCCTTCTTCTTTGCTCTTCAATCGATGCCTAACTCAAGCTTGTCCATAGAACTTGCTCCGCTAAGCGACTAGCTGCCTTCTTTCCTAAGTCCGTAGCTCAAGTTTACCTTAGCTAGCGCTACCTTTAGCAAGCAAGTGAGTTACAAACTCTTTATCCTGATATATCCCTTCGGTCCGAAAAGTCTTTGTTTTCGTTTCTTATTATCTGACTCCCGTTTGTTTGTTTAACTCAACACCAGCACCTGGAGGAACCCCTTACTTGTCTGGAAGTACAAGAAGGTTGGTAGCTTTGTTAGGACTTAGGTGTTTTAAAGACAATAAGAAAGATTATTAGTTCTATATACATAACTCGAGGTTACGAGCTCTGCTTACTTAGCCGCTCACTCGAACTGTAGTTCTCGTTTTCTTGTCCTATCTTGTTAAAAGAAGCGGATCGAGGAACGCCTCTTTGAGTTCCCTCTTTCGTGGATAGATCACTGAACTATGCGCCTATCTTCGCTTTTCGATCAGCCGTAGCTCCCCATTTTCACTTAGCCTACGAACTACAACGCGTCTTACTGGAAGAAGAACTCCAGGTTGGCTCGAAGATGCCAACAGCATTCCGTTCACTTTCGCAATATTAACTCGTTTACTTGTTAGCTAGGGCAAAAAGAGAGAGGTTATTCTGTCTGATCAGCTTTCTAATCTCAGCCTGTTTGTTTATACTCCGTGTTTAGTCCGAATATATTCCAGCAATAAAAATTGGTACAGAATGGACTTACCTTTGCTTCTGAGAAGAAAGGCCACTACCCCCTGGGCTTTTTTCTGACTTTTCTTCTTGCTGCTCTTAAGGTCTTGAGAAGAACCTTCTTGATTTTTGATGAGAAATTTTGAGCTTTCTCGGCTTAACGACTCTTTTCTTTCTTCGAACCTTTTGGTATGTATTGCCCCATAATTATAGATCAGATCCACCAGACGAGAAACTCAATTCCGCACTGCTGCTGAGTCGTCGGACTTATCCACCAAGGGATTCGTGGAATTTCTGTGAATTGCGTTGGGGGAAATCTACCAAAGCTAGGCAGATAGATAGACTCCTTTCCCGCTGCTAAGGGAGAGCAAGAAAGAAAATCAAATTCTTGTTTTTTAATTAGCGCCTCCTTTTGGGTATGCCGATACTAAGAGTCCTCTCACTACCAACCAGCAGACATCATCTGGCTGGGTCTTGCCGGTATCAACAACGAGAAAAAAACAACCAAATGGAAACAGCAACTAACTATGACTCTTGGCCCAGACAACGCCCTAGGCGTAGGGTAGATCGGAGCAAGAGGGAACGCCTAGACGACGTTTTTATTCCTGGGCTGCTGTAAGTAGATCGAGAGGTCGTTCCGCCCCTTGTCCCCGAAGATGGGTAATATGTTCTCAAAAAATGTTGCTTCAATCTGACCTAGCTGGCGAGCGATCCCAGTTCGCGGCAGAGAACAAGACAGCAAGCGAGCGTACCTTTGTTCGCTTCTTCTCCACCAAGCACGGAAGTTTAAGGATAACTGTAGGTCGGTGGCTACCTAAGGAAACTCCGATTCGATCCGCCCCCCGGCTGGGAGGCATTTACCTCATCCCGATCACAAGGAGAGGTTCACCATGATGGGGGTACTTCTAATTTTCCTTTCTGGAAAGAATGAAATGCATAGGGGACCATCCTTTTGTTGCGGCATGCTCCTCAGATTTACGGATTCGCAGGGGGCGGAACGACCTACTACTTAGTTGACTGACAATGACAAAGGCTTGCGAAACTAAGTAGGGCCTTTTTAATTGAATCTTTAGTAGTCTATCAGTGGTGCGAAGAGAAACATATCTTTTTATGACTTCTACTTATCGATCCCGGCCCGGAAAAGTGAGCGACCAGGTTTATAAAGACTGGTTCGAAAGGCGCGTCTAGCCCTCTTGATGAATGAAAGAAAGGGTTTCTGAGCCCTAGCCCTGTAAGCCCACACCTGTGTAGAGTAGATCGTTCAACACCTGCGGCACAAACCAATTTTTGACCTATTGGTCCTAGTCTCATAGGCAACCGAACGGCCGCCCCCTAATTACTAGACCGACCCGCTATAATAATTCCATAAACACCTAGCGAAGATATGGCAAACAAATAAAGTAGCCCTATGTTCGGATCTGACAATACCATACCATAATCAAAAGGTACAACGGCCCGAGCGACCAGACTTAACATAAATGTAGCCACTGGAGCCATTCTAAAAAGGAAAAAATTAGCACTACTTGGTGAAATAGGTTCTTTTAGAATCAATTTCGAACCATCTGCTAGAGGTTGTAACAATCCGAACGATCCCACTACATCAGGACCCTTTCTACGTTGCACAAAAGCCATTACTTTACGTTCAGCTAGCACTAAAAAGGCTACTCCTAGTAGAAGTGGTAGAATTATTCCAAGTATTTCAGCTGGAACAGCTATGTACGTTTTCGATTTTTTATTTACTCATGATCTGGCCTGGTCGACCCAATCATGATATTGAAGGATGGGACCTTTTCTCGAAAAACTCCCGATACCGAGAAGAGTTGAAGATGGTGCAATATTCCATCTATTCTCAATGGAACGAACCCCCTATCACTTTACTCCCGAAATAAAGCACCCCTTCTCCGCGAATTATCTCAATCCTCGTTTAAAAAAAAATGTTTATAATATGGAGAGATTTGTCCCCGCGTCTGATAAGGTCTTTTTCCACTTGGCCTAGAAAGTTGATCTCGAGTCTATCCACTTCGGCCGGGCTAGATCCGGGGTTCGAAATGTCCAGCGCCTCCCGCCTCTCGTTCAAGAAATCGACAAAAGCCTCTTGAGGAGAGTAGGCGGCCCTTTCTTCCAAATAAGGATTTTTCAAAAGGACCTCGCGAAAGACTTCTAAGCAGGAGTGCTTTCGTTCCCTTATTTGGAGATCTCGGTTCTCGAAATCTAGGAGCCTAAAATATTCCCTCTGATCGGGGGAATTATGGAGGGATTCCTTAATTTCCCCCCAATAGTGGCCCTTTTCCTTACCAAGCAGGAAAGGAGTCTTTTTGGCTTCAAGGATTAGAATTCTATTTTTCATAGAAGATTCTAATCCCAGATCTGGGCTTACAGGCCAGGGCTCCGAAAGGACTCTAAGGGCAAAGGAATCCTCCGACGAGGCGGAGGCGTTCGAGGGGCTGTGGGGGAGAGCAGCCTCTACCAGGGGCAGGGGGTCGTCGGCGTCCATTGAGTATAAGAGAGCAAATGATGGTATAGCAATGAACATCGAGATGAGACTAGGAAAGATGGTCCGAAGAATCTCGATAGTAGTTCCATGAACAATCCTTTGCGGGATTGCATTTTCTTTATAGTGGAAATGCCATAAAGCGCGAACCAAGATCCATAATACGAAAACCAAAATCAGAATGAGGAAGAAAAAGATATCGTGATGTAAGTCTATTATTCCTTGCATTATAGGTGTAGCTGCGTCTTGAGATCCTAATTGCCACGGTTCCGCTCCATAGAGATTCCGGAGGAATAACCATTTTAGAACAATCATTTTCAAAGCAAAGGTTCCTTCATTTTCTGCTCCCCCCAAACAAAGAGAGACTGATTCTAACTCTCCCAATTAAGGAAGACGGAAATGGCTGGTGCCGGTTGGTCCAACCAAGAAAAAAGAGATGGGAATTTTGGGCGTAAGATTCTTCTTCTTCTTACAAGATTTGGAGTTAGATGAACAGATCACTCCTCTAAGCAGCCTTCTGATTATATACGAAACCAAACATCCTTATAATACTACTAGGCCCCACCACACTGAATTATGAACTTTGCGCCTCCAGGAGGGTCAAGGCAGAATTCCATTCCTATCTCCTTCGTCTGGTCGAAAAGGGACTCTGACTCTTCTATTACAGTACAGAGGATTAGTCCCATTTTCGTCACGATCGATCCACGTCCGGGCTTAGAAAGCTAGCTTACTAAGGCGAAGGACCACTTTTATTGATTGCACGAGCTAAGAACAGATCCACAATCTATTATCTAATGAATATTCATTAGATAGCTAATTATCCTTTGCCTAGCTGCCCATTGCTAGAACTTCCAGCGCTAAGGTGGTTGGTGTGGTAAGGCAAGCAACTCCTCTTTCCGACGCTAAGCGCAAAAGGCACTCGAAGGAGTACTGGGACCAACCATCACTACCATAGGGTTATAGTGGTAAATCCTGCCACCTCAGACTCCTATTTTCCCTCACGTGTCAACAATATACGTCTGAGGGTTCCTCCTAGTTATCGGCTAGCAGGGCTGCTGCTTTGTCATAGCTCTCCTTCCTTTTTCGCCTGAAGTGTAGCTCTCCTTCCTCAAGTCAAGTGTAGCTCTCTGCACCGCAAGTGTAGCTTGTGAGTGACTCCCGGGTTGTGCGCAGTGCGACAGAGGGAAGGAACTCATGAGCGGCTAATCGAAAGAGCACACCGCTGCTTTGTCATTAGAAAGAAGGTTCGAAGGGGCCCTGCTGCTTTGTCATTTGAAAATAGAATCAAAAGTGTAGCTTGTGAGTTCTTTCCGTGTTGCGTACGCAGTGTGACTGAGGAAAGGAACTCATGAGCGGCTAACAGGGGGAGGGGCACTGCAGCTATCGGTCTAGTATCTCTTCCTCTCCTTGTTCGGAAGTCTAGCTAGCTCTCCTTCCTCACTCTCCTAAAGTCTACTAAAGTGTAGCTCGGGAGGGACCCCCGTGTTGTACGGAGTGCTGCGACTGAGGGAGGTCACTCTAGAGCGGCTAATGGGTTCATCAGTTACGTCATGAGAATAGGAAGTGAGCGTTGCAGTATTCCTAGGGCAAAGTTCTAACTACTTCTTCTTGAATAAGTTGTTTGATGGGAATATATAGGTTGCATGACCAGTGCTGCTCTTGTGCTTTGCTGTTATTGCTGAGCATTTCATGTATGGAGGAACCTTGCTTCTCCTTTCTCAGCTGGAGGAACCTAGCAAATAACTTCTTATCTTTCGTACTCTTTCTTTAACTATATATAGCTTTCTCGTTCCATTCTATCCCTTTTCTTTTGTTGTTCTTAGTTTCTAGCTGTAGGTAGTTCCCTTTGTACTGTTGTTTTAGCAAGCTCTCTCTCTGGTTTCTCCCTTCTCTGCGGAATACCTGTTGCATCCTGTCTTTCTTTCCAAGCTAATTGTTTTTGCATTTGTTGTGAACTGTCGGTGCTATACTGAGCCCTTGGTTGTCTGTTGATTGCTGAGCTTTCTCCGTTTACTATTCATGATCTGTTGTATGCTCTCTTTTACAGATTGGAATACAGATTGGAATGGTCTCTCTGAGCTCCTTTTTGAAACCATTTGACTTGTAGCTCCGAGTCAACAGCTATTTTCACTCTCCACATCCCTTTGCTGGGAGTACCTCTGGTATTTTAGAAAAATAGGTCCTTTTAGTGGTTTTGAGTTGCCTTCTATTTCAGGACCAATGGGAACTCCTACTCATATACGACTAGCATCTTTGCTTCCTGCTTCTAACACCTTTTTGGACTCTAAGCTAAGTAAGGAGGTCTGCAAGCCTTTCACCTGGGTTTTGAGTTTGTAGCTAGGCAGCTACTCTCTAGCTTCCTGCTATTGTTCCTTCTCTTCTGGGACTTGAAGCCAAGTAAAGGCTGCTTGCTGTTGAGTTATAGTCTTGACTTTCAGATATGGGATTTAGGTAGGGAACTTCAGTTAACCTAACTAGTAATCTAATCAGTCATTTAATCTTAGGCTTCGTTACCTGCTTTATGAGCCGGAAATTCATCTATCTACCTTAACCCCCTGAAATCTTAGTAAGGAGTTGTTCCGTTGACAGGCGTTCTTCGGGTATGAATCCACTCCGACTGAGTATTAGCAATTCTAGTCTTCAATCGTCCGATTCTTCCTTTTGAATGAACGATTTGATCTTATAGATTCCTCGGCTATTGTTGTTGAAAATATATATCATATTCCTGCCAGTCTTTCGGTACCAGCTCCTGTTCTTTCTGCGGCAGTTGTGGATTCGCTATACTGAAAACATAGTTTCCATAGCTTGAACAAGACAGGATTTCGAATAGATGGAAAAACTGGTCCTTTCAAGGTGTAAAAGTGAAATAGGGAGGGAGCGGAGCTTCGTTACGGTAGACTTGGATGAATCTCAACCCGAATGAGGGACCCGACGCCTATAAGAGGTGGATGCGTCTTTTCAAGATCCATCAGAAGCAGCAGGATAAGAAGTGAACCCGAATAGGTGGTCATTCATGCCGTCTTCACCTTCACTTGCCATGGTAAATGCTCAGCCTTGCCATATCCCACGCTCGTAGCAAAGACGTGAACAACAAAGGTCTATGCGAAATGGACCAAATCGGATATGATTGAATAACCGAACAGTTAGGCTACGTAACTTTACGCTGACTCCTCTTCCCCTTCGATACGTGCCTGCTACTGCAGCAGCTAGAGAGAATGGCCTAACACTAAAATCAAGTAGTACGGAGGAAGATTCTAAACTTTCAAAACAAGTATTAGGTTGCGCTATACATAACATATGAAAGAATATACAATAATGATGTAGTTGGCGAATCAAATATCATGGCTAAGCTAATCCTTCTGTCCTACTTTACTCTATTATGAGACCTCACCCTAGGCTAGGGAGCTGGTTTAAGCCATGCCCTTATTTGACTCTCAAGACCGGATACATAGCTCTTCTGAGCGGGTCAAATTCAAATACAATGAGTGCTTAGGGAAAGTAAGAAAGAAAGACATAAAGCGGAATCCGGTAATCCTACTGCTACTAAGACTACTCCGTCTTAGGGCTAGGAGTTCAAGCGCGGCGTAACGGGGGTTGTCAGCGTAACAGCTTGGTGCTCTAATCTGAGCTGAGAAATAGGAACTGCACTTCGACTTTATTTATTTACTATATTCCCCCCTCTCTAACCCAAGTCCTAGAAGTGAATGAGGAATGAAAGAACTTCTGCTTCCGCAATGAGACGCTAAAGTCCTTAAATCAAGGAAATCACAATGCTTCTCTTATTCAGTAGTTCAATCTTACTTTCTTACCCCGCCGGGGAAGCGTTGAATGAATGTGTAATGATGTCCATCAGGGGAGATCTTGACCAATGGCCGCGCGATGTCCGAGTTCCTTCGAATGCTTTTTCCAAGCCCCTTCTTGCGCTTTACGAAATTCGTTGTTAAGGCCAGTCCTTCTCTCACCTTCACAGAAGAAAAGAGATTCTTCTGAATGGTTGTGATATATTCATTCCAGAGTCGACGAGGTTAGGTCTTGCCACTAGTACGAAGGAGCAAAGGCCCATTTTACGACGGTAGGGGCGATTGGCTGAACAAAGATGGATTGAAGGTAAGATAGATTTGAGTTGAATTGTCGGAGCGCGGTCAGAAGTTCTTCCAAGAACTCAAAACCATCTTCAATTCAAGAGACTTCTCTTCTTCAATGGAGAAAAGCGAGATTTTGAACCGATAATAGATCAAATCCAAAGCATCGCTGTCGTCTTCTTGATGATCTATCTTCTCGGGGGAGTCTAAAAGAAGACCACCACTTCCATACGGAAAAGTGTAGACAATGATCCGGGACTTTTCGATCTTTTTTCTGTTACCTAACTCTTCAATCACTCTTTCTTAGGCAGGGACAGGATTCGAACCTGCAGTCTTCAGGTCATGAGCCTGATGAATCGACCAATTCCTCTACCCAGCGTCTTCCCCTTCTCTTTCTTTCACAATTCCCACCTAGGTCCCCCCGGCTTTGTTAGCTTGGCCGGGATAGAAGCTGCGCTTAGTAAGCGCCCCTTGTCTTGTATAGGTTGGAGCTATGAAGCTTAGCCTTCTTATTAGAAAAAAGTATGAAATGACTCGACTAAAAGAGGAACATTCCTTTGTGAACATTTACTTGCCTTTGCCTTTCCTTCCCGCCTTAAGAAAAAGAAAGCCCGGATCCGGATAAGCAGCTATCGGCTTCATGCCATCTTCATTCATTTGTCCAATTCCGGGCACTGTAACAACCTATTCTCTGATTCAATCAAATATCCCAAACCAAAGGCGTTCCTCGAGCCCGCTCAATAGCAAGAAGGCTTTTTCAACGATTTTCATGCTTGAGGAAAGAAAGATGATAGAAAAGGTTCAATATTAGCGAATTGCCTCTGACTACTCTTCCAAGGCTGGTAGAGCTATCGGATTCCCATTCACTTAGTCAACTTCTTTGATCACCCCTTCTGTGAGCTACATAATAGATTCTCTTTCTGAATCCCCAGCCGTCTTTGCTTTGGTCTGCGAATGCTACCTCTTCTACCGCCTTCTCAACGGGTAATGAACCAAAGGCAGTGTCTGAACAATCCGAGATTGCCTTCGCCTTTTTCACTACCCCTTTTCAGGCACTTGGTTTAGTAGGTGCCAACTTTCTTTTCTACGAGTAAGCTTCCTAATCCTCATTCCTCAAAAGAAGGTCCTTTCTCCCGGTACTCGTTCTTCAAGCTATCCCGCGCATCCAAACCTCTTTCTTTCTTTGGCACTGTAGTTAGTTACTTATTAACATCCCTCGCTCTGGGTGACCTACCTGGAGAGAAGCCAATAAGAAAGAATGACTGATTTTCACCGCTAACTCTTCGTTCCGAGTCGGCAAGAGCAATCAGAGTTTAGAATAGGCATTCTGATAATAGGTTGTTAGCGTTGCTTCTGTTCCTCCTTCCTCCTATGGTTTAATGTAATGTGTAGTGAAGGAATACTAATGGGATGGTGAAGGCAAGGCGTAGCCGAGGCCTTTAGTCTGAGTGAGCGGTTCTGTTGTTTGTCGGTAGTCTTCTCGGATTATGTAATAGGAGGTATGAATAGTAGGAACGATACCGTTGTAGCAAGAGTAGTCAATCCCATTATCGATTAAGTGGTAATGAAGGATCTGTAGTAAGCTAACCTAGTAGCTGCTCTTAGTAAGGAACAGTCACTGGGTGGGATATCTCGCTAAAAACCTTAGAAAAAGAAAAGTTGACTTCTATTTCAACTGAAACTGAGGAACCACACATTCCATGAATAGGAACTCTTTCTCTGTTTTGTTAGAAAATGGATCCAATCCAGCCCTGTACCCCGTTGGGTAAGGCTACCCTGTTTCGAACGGATCCTGCTTTTGGAACTCTACCATTCAATCATACCAATTACTCATTATCCTTTGAGTCATTTGAGTCATTATTAAGAATAGCGTTCAATTCACCTTTATCATTGATCATAACGCTGTTCAACATCAAAGGAATTAGTTCTCCTCGAGTATAAATCTTACTCCTTGACGGATCTAAATTGCATTCTAACAAGATTTCATGAACAAACTGTATGCATCTGTCTTGATATTCGAATTGAAAATCTTGAAACGGAATTATCATTAGATGCTGAAATCTTTTATACATTATTGTTTTATCTAATCGAGCTTCCATACGAAAATCTATATCGTCTAAAAAGATATTGAATAGTATATCATCCAATAATGGAATCATTGGTGAACCTGTCTTAGATGAGTAATCAACCCCTACTTCATCAAGAATTGGTAAGTTCACAATACTTGTTATGATAGAAATCAAGTATTCATCATTGTTTACAAAGGGTGCCAACTTAGTTATTACTCTTGACCTTGAATACCTATATTTTGTATTTTCTGTGTGTATATATAATACTTCATCTACATCTTTCATCCTTAAAAGGGAATTCAAGAATTTCAGATATGTTTCATTACTTTGATAGTTATTATAGCAAGATTCCTTAAAAAAGGATGATTCTCTCAAAGATTTGATCAATACGATTATGAAAGCCGATATAACAACAACGTCCGAAGGTATGGATTTGATGTAGTGTGGTGATTGAGAATCATCATATGTATAATCGGTACACCGTGTACTATGATATGCCAATGGTAATGAGTCGACTAAGATATCAACAGGAAACCTTCGCAATATGTAATGATCTGTGTTCACATGGGGGAAAATGTATACTTTCCCTTCTTTTTCACAAAGATCCTTCTCGTTGTATATCTCTTTATAATACTTTGAAACCAGTTTCATTGGTTGTACCACGTATTGCTTAGAGAAAAGGAGATCTTGAATCTCATAGATATCACTATCTGTCAATTTATAGTATAAGTCTTTCTCACGGAGACATGTATGCATATAATGAATTTCTTGTAACCATTGATTCATAAATTTGACATCATTCGTCTGATTCTCCATATTCGTACAGTAGTTCCTCCTAACTGACATAATGGATTTCCCTGAAGCTAAGATACTTTTCGACTGAGGAGCACAACTGATGAAAGTGGAAATCATTTGATAATGTAAATAATGTTTTGTTAGAAATCAACTGCCTTACCAATTGTGTTGGAATCAACACCTCTCTTTTTTTGTTCTGAGAGAACAGGCTTTTGGTTTTATTGAAATTTAACTCTATAGGGCGCCCAATACCATTTTAGGTATAACGGGGTGTCAAGCATCACAAAGTGAACCTCAGAGAATGTCAATTAGTTCTTACCTTCCTCCTTTCAGGTTTAGCTTTGGTTGTTAAGGTACACTGGACAGGCACGCACAAGAGAGCTGTCTATTTCCCTACCCGCCTATCCACCTGTGAGCTTGATACTGGTCAGTAAAAAGGAAGCTGGTAACTAGCAATCTACCACAGGACACACGCACAAGAGAGGTTGCTTGGTTGATTGTAGCAGGTTTCTTGCCTGGATTGGCTTGGTAGGATTGGTCCATTCTAATCTATCTTCCTTGCCTAGCTAAGCCCTCTTTCCTTGATTTCTACCAGGATCTGCTTTTTTGCCTGATTGGTAGGTAGGGTGGTGTTGGTTGCCTCACGATAACCAAGTGGAGTTTGTTATACCTGATTGGTTATCTTTTGCCAGATGGGTCCCTGCTTTGAGCCTTTGCTTGGCTTTCTCCACCTTATGTTTGGATACGGATAGAATTTCTTCTTATAGAAGAATAAGTAATGGTTCCTATCTTAGCTTTCCTCCTTAACTCCTAATCTATGGGTTAGTGTTTTATATATAAATGTGTGAATTCATTGTTTGATTCTTCTCAAGGGTTTGTTTCTTCCCTAGCCTGTTAGGAAGGGTTTCAGACTTATGCCGGTATATAAAGAGTCAAGTCCTTTTTCAGCCATAGGTAGGTTTCCCGGTATAGGCTAGGAAGTCCCTGTTTTCAGGCACCTGCAGTTATCTAGGTACTTCAAAGCATGCACGCTATAAAGCTTAATCCCTGTTTGATGGCTTTGGCCTACCGGAACAAGACCCTCTTTCTTCTACTGCTGCTGCCCTTAGTTATCTTCCCTGGGCTGATTCAGGAGCTCCTTCCTCAACAAGTCCTGGTAGTCAACTAATGGTAGGATTGGGCTGTGGATGAGCCTTTAGCTAGCCTATAAGATAACTAGCTACTGGGATTCCTTTCTTCAAGGTAAGTATTAGGAGTTGTAGCTGTCAAGAGATCTCTTCTCTTTATATTAGAAGTCTAGCTCGAATCCTTCTCTCTGGAGTGCATTTCCTTCCTTTCGGTCAATGGAAAAATGCGCGTATCATCAGGCTTAGCTTGCTTGGCTTTATCTTTAGGAACTGAGCTCTCTAAGAAAGGATCACCAGCTCGCTTTCCTTTTGTAAGCTATTAAGAGTATGACTTTTGAGAACCAAAACCTGGGCCTCCCTTCTTGACTTGATTAGCCGGAACCCGATCTTTGATTTGTTCGTACAGGTATAGGTGTCATGAAGTTTCGTCTATTGTCCCTAGGTCTCTGTTGCCGTGTTATCATGTGAGCTTTCCGCCCTTAGAGTTAGCGAGGAAAGCACACAGAGCGCCCTGACTCTCCCTTGCACTTGCTGCTAAGGCTGGACCTTGACTTTAGGTCCGTAGAACTCCTATCTTTTGCTTGTCCGTATGTTAGGAATAGGCATGACAGGTCTGCGAGTTTCTGTTTCTGAGTTAGCATGGCTTGCCTTCCCATTCTCTAGTATTTGTTCGTAAAGTGGGTGGGCGTACTTATTCCTTTGCTTGCTCGTTCGATCGGGACTGATGAATACCTCTCCTCTACCCAGCGTCTTCCCTCACTTGTCTTGTTTAATAAGCAAGTGATACAGCTTTCTTTGTTTGTTCGGCTCTGGAATGAAGAGGTAAAGGTTACCGGATGTGCCGTTGGAAGGCGTGCCGTTCTTTCTACCCATCCTTTCCCTGGTTAGCGTCAAGTGATGCTACTTCCTTTGCTTTGCTTGCCTTACCACTTGGCTATACTCTTCTGGTTGTTATGAATTGGTGTCGAGGAGGTGAAGCAAAGTCAACTGTTGTTCTTTGCTCCTTACTTGTGGGCGGACTGAGAAGGGCCCGTATACCGTACGTATCCCTCCGGTGATTGTCGTTCTGTCTTCCCTATCCTTGCCGATCAACTAGCAAATCCTGTGGTAGCTCGTGAAACGACTCTTTATTCCTACCTAGCTAGTCTAGAAACTCAGCCGTATGCGCTGATGCTATCTCCATCTCCCCCAAAGCATTTTTTGTAAGCTAAGCTAAAGGTGCAAGATAAAGTGTAACCTTCGTCATCAAATTCCTTTGTTTTTCGGGTGATACCTATTTCAAACTTGATCCCCAGGATTACTCTCTTCTTTGATTGAGTTCAAAAAGAAATATGGTAGTAGAAAGCTTTCTTTCACTTTAGATCTCTCTTTTCCCTGATCGTAAGCTTCAGACAGATCTCCATTTCAAAATCACTAGGGCTTTGTTTCATAGAGGAATTCCTTGCGTCGATGAATTATCTATAGTTCCTTCAAATGCTTTGATTTATGAGCTTAATCGAACAGAACAAGCAAGAGAGGGGTAACTAAATCAATCGATGCAGATGCATTCCTACTTGGATGAGAGAGAGTATATATCCTGTTCTTCTAGCACATTCTCGAGGACTATCCACTAGATTCGAAACAGATAGAGTTGAGCTTCCTTACCATCAGGCTAGGTACAAGATTGACTTATCCAATCCAAAAGCTGAACTCCTCTTGACTTATAATAGAATGAGCTAGATTTGAATGAAGATAGATGAAGTTGATCACTTAAGCACAATACCTCCATGTGCTACCGTCAGTTTGCCCTGTCTATAAACAAAGTAGATAAGTGAGATCCTACCATATTCAACAACGCCCTCATCCACAAAGCCTACACCTATCGAAAATAAACCTTATAAGATAATATGAGATGGCACCCTTTAGACGGGTAATTAAAAATCCTATAGTATAGCCTGTACTCTCTAATGAAAGAGAGGTCGTATGACCAAAGGTAAGGCAGAATCCGTCAAAAATCAAAATGGAATGATATAAGATATGATGTTTTTTTCAATAAGATTTTCAGAAAGGTGCGTATCGATGAATATTGTAGCCATAGGTCAAAAAAGAGATGTTTTCTCATTAGTGAGTAAAATAAAATCTCAAGTGAAAGATGTGAAAGAAACAATATATGAGCGTCGAAATATGGATGATACGGGTATGAATCTAATTAAGGTAGGTAAGAAATATCCTTTATTTAAAGGGCATCAGGTCATGAATTCAGCAAATAATCTCCCAGGGAAACTTGCTGAATTGAAACTGAAAACGAGCGAAAACGTATGAAACCAATGTTTAGTCAAAAACAAAAAGCTCGTTCCTAAATCTCTATCTCTACTCGTTCCTAAATCTCTATCTCTATATGAATCATATAGTAAGTTTACAGAGAGCTTTCTCTCATCATCAGGCTTCAAGTATTTAGAAACTTCTACTTTAAGAAGAAATGTACTACATCGAAGATATGAAACTGTTATGTTTAGAGGTTATGATCAAGTTCTACATAATATATGTAATAGTTTAGCATTAAATCGCCCTTTAAGTTCGGACACTGCTTTGGCGCTATCGATTTTTATAGGTCTTGCTATGACAGAGGAAATCACACCTCAACTAATATTAAAAGTGCCTACATTGTTAGTTGATGATATGTTCCCTATTGTTAAGGAATATATAAGAGACACGTATGTGAATCTTGTGTGTATAGAACATAGGACACCTATACCATGTGTTGAGTGTGGTCAGATCTTAAATCAAGTTATAAGAGAGGAATTTCCTGTAACTCCTTTTGACCCTCTTAACCTAGAGAACAGTCATACTAGTAATTTAAAGAAAGTAACCTTTCTACTAGGAGCTATTCTTCTGGCTACGATAGTCATCAATACTGGCTACGATAGTCATCAAGCAATGACAGCTTGACAATGACAGCTTGAATCGTTTTATGTTCTGTCCTACGCACCGTTTCCTGGACTGTACATGTTTATTTTTACCACACCCAGAAACCCAATCCTTAAAAGAAAATTGAATACCGCTTTACCATTTAACATACCCATCCTTAAGATTGGCTAGAGAAAGAAGGAAGAACTTAGGATAGGTTGGCTAACAACAGAACTAGGTTTCCTACTCCCTTTCAGGCAGGCTTGAAATATCCTTGCTGTAGATCGAGCAGGACGTGCGAACGCATCAATCATCACCTCCTCGAACTTAGCTTGTTCCGTATAGTCAACCTCAAACGCAGCAATCATCCGATCTTCCCTAGCGAACTAACCTTGGCCAAGAAACCTGACAATCAACCGATGTGTAGACATCCCGACTAGCACACTCTAAGAATCAAACCTTGAAGTGGTCAATTCACTACCCAGCCGATCTAGCATATTAGCCCAATGGAACTACTCGATAAGGGCCTCCTTGCCTATAGCAGGAGAAGTCCTACGGTATAAGGCTTTCCAGAAGCAAAGAAAAGACGACCTGGTGGACCTGATAGTCTCGTAACAAACTCACTTATTTGAGCACACCGCCTTCGCGGATGGAAGAACTCAAGCATCTCTTCTGCGTAGATGGAAGATCAGGCTCCTCCAATGTCTCTATATAATAAGATACGTTGGGAAGTAGTACGCACTAACCAAGAGAAGGAGACAGGATAAACGGGAGACTTCGCTGCCCTCAACCCTACTACGAGGATATAGGGGATAGCACAGAAGGATACTATCTATCTCCGTTGGGATTTGGGAATAGATGTATGCTGTTAACCACTCGAATGCAGCACACGCCGAAGTATTCGTAGGTATGCTCCTTGTATGACCGATCCGTAAATGAATGGCCGTTTCTAGTGTTTCGCCCAAGTGAGAGGAGGAATAAAGAATAATTGGATGAAGCAGCAAGGATAACACGGATCAACAAAAGGCGATGAAAGTGGACGAGTAATCCTGATTCTACGATCTTCCTTTGTGCGCCTACACACAATAAAGTTGTCTTGGGAAAAAGATGACTGATCGACTCAATGAATCGCCTAACCTCTGAGAAGGTTGGTAATACCAGCTTTTTGTTTAGCGGTGTGCTTTGCTTTTATTTCATAAGAGTAAGAGAATCAAAAGAAGCAGGAAGACATGGGTATTGGTACCTGGGGCAAAGAGTATACAAATCGTTGGTTCGGGAGCACACTCACTCGGAACTATTCTCCTCCGCTAAAGAGAAGGTTGAGTCACAGGTTCGGATGGAGCCCCGAGGGCTTAGGGTAACTTTAGGGCATATGACCAAGTCGATAACTCAGATCTGTCAACGAAGATGTCCACCGCCTGTTACCCAGAACAATTCATCTACCAACCCAGAAGGGAGATCTTCCCATTTTGGTATCGGGATAGCGAAGCAACGATTATCTTCAATCGAAAATCAAGGTCTGGCGAAGTCTTGAGGGCTGAGGGCACAGGTGAGAAAGCTCAGATGATAGAAAAGGACCTTCTTTGACATTCGAGAGTCGAAAGCCCTGCTGCTAAGATGGCTCCTAGGTGAAATAAAGGATGGAGTGGTCTAATTCCCTGCTTTTGCATCAATTGATTTATCGAACCTTGCGTTATTCTATTGAATTACTTCCCTGCATATTAGATCTTCTCGATAGCCAGATAGTTGGTGGTCGTATATCAGCTAAAGAGCTAATTTGTGTGGGTTTAAGTATCCCAAACGAAGCTCACTATATGATGATCCCGTTCATCCGTTTACGTAGAGGCGTTTCTTTAGCACACCCGTTGATGATCTAATTCTATATATTTTGGTTGAGTGTGCTGCAAGACTTGTTCATTGCTAGCTCCTGAGATAACATTCTGGACTTGCTTCGAAAGGAGTGTGCAGGGTTTAGCTCGGAAGTTGTAAAGGCTGGCTAGCTGCTGCTGAAGCCTCAACATCAGTCAATGAAGAAAAGTCAATGCTTTTTTCTTATAGCTTCTACCACACTCCTCTAGCCTCTCTCATGTGGTCTATGGCAAAGGGGTTCCTCCAGCTAAACACTATGTTATGTCTCAATAAGCGTGGCTGAGTATGAACACTGACCGAGCAGCAAATGCCAGATGTCCTAGTCAGTAGGGTGTGCTTATGCTGAAGAGGACATTAGAGTTGGAAGGGAAGCATCAGCACGAATCTTGCTAGATCACTCTCCAATATCACTTTCCAGGTACCAAAAAAGTGAGTTTGTTACGAGACTATCAGGTCCACCAGGATAATTCGAGGTGGATAGCCCTGACTGACAGGGGACTAAGATTAGGAAGCATCCACAAGAGCGAAAGAGCCCTTTTATGTTTGTTTCGCTAATCTTATAGATTGGAAGTTTGCCCAGCACAGAGTAGTAGGGTTATGCTTTCGAAAGTCTTTTCGGAGTATAAGGGAGGTCCATCTTTAGAGATCTGAATGAAAGTTCTGAGCTTAATGGATTCCCGGAACCCCAGGACTTTAGAGAGTCCCAACCCTAAGAAGGCTTGCTCGGGTTGAAAGATGTGATGCAGCACAGACAGAGGTGTGATAGTAAGTCAATTGATCAGGAGAGGTGGTAGCTTCTGGTCTCTCAAGCTGACAATGGTAGTCTAGATAGATATAAAGTTCTATGCTGTTTGCTTGCTCAAGGCTAGAAGCAGGAGTCTGTTATTGATAGCTCCCGTTGCCATTGGCTGTTCCGCCCGTGGTCTTTCAGATAGACGTTCAAAATCGAATTCTTTTCATCCTCTCCTCCTGGCTACCAGTATATGGAGATGGTTTGATTCTGAGAGTTGAGGAACACCAAGATTTGATTGACATCATCTACGGCTTTGCGCCAATATGAATTATGAATATAGGTTAAGTGAAATCTGACAACCAGCACACTGCTTGATCTCATTAGCAGCTCCGGCGAAGCAGCACAGACCAAGGTAAGCACAGGATAGGCAGTATCTTTATGAAGTCTCGTAAGGCTCAGATCTTTAATAGAAGTAAACTTCAGGTCTTTGTTCTAATAAATAGCCATCTTCGTCCTCAATGGCAAGAAAGAAAGGCTGCTAGGAGTAAGTGGGAAGTGCCAGGGTATAAAGCCCCTGATGGATCGATCAACGGATTCTGCAATTTCATCTCTTTCATAAGCGATGAATTCTTGTTTAGCCTTAGTTGGGATTTGGACTCAGAAGCCGAACACAGTTCTTAGATCGATTAAAAGCCTGCCGCTTATCGACACTCTTTTTCTAAGGATCTTAGGCAGCGGTTGAAGTTACCAGGGATGGAACCATAGGTGCTTTAGCAACAGCAACTCGACTATTAGAACATGCGTACGTGAGGAGCAACTCGAGTGAAGAAGCAAGTTATGGTGTATTGTCCAATGTGCCCCGCTTTTCTCCATGCTGAGGACTATTCGACTTGTGAGTAAGATTCCGATTTAGTGGAGGAACTTCCTTTTGAAGGCACCCGAGAGCCTATATAAGATTTACCAATTTCCTCAGCTAGATGATCAAAGTCTTGGATGCAGGATGGCTCCAATCTGACAGATGTGGCACCAAAACCTAAAGATTCCTTTACTAGGGTTTGGTGGAATGATAGCCCAAAGAAGATGAGTTGGGTGGGAGTGTGCTGCACAAGCCAGCTCCAAACAAAACTCTAGATCTTCTGGATTCAAGTGATTCTTTTCCACTTGGGTGACGACGTTTTACTTAGTAGTGTATGGAATCTCCAAAAGGAGTGTGCTCAAGAGCAAGCAGGAAGGAGTATGCAGCACACCTTCGAAGTGAGGCTGCTAAGCAAGTGAAGAGAGCAGGTGAACAGGTGAAGAGCACAGACCTTGAGTCTTTTGATTAGTGAAATGATAAGGGTACTCGAGTTTCAATTTATACTACGGAAATCCTATCGGGCATACGACCAGAAAGTAAGAAGCAGGTCTTCCTGGTGAGGCAGCTTTTTAGCCCGAAACTTCTTCAGCTCTAGCGAAGCAACCTCCTTCTATAGTTTCTTTCTGGCTGGCATAAGAACCTGTCGGAGTCCTCTTACTGTAGATGGCAAGGAATCAGCTATGGAATCCCTATTTCTTCTTTTCCAAGAACAACGACATGCTCTTAGATCTGGAAGGCTAGAAGAGAGAGTATCAACTTGGGTTTGCGGATGCCAGCTTGGCTCCGAATCGTTATGGAGTGACGATGTTGTGTCGGATAACCGAGAAAGGGACAAGGTGTTGTTCTAGGTGTGTGCATTGTGCTGAGGGATTGGGAATACTCGCTCTCATCTGTGTGCTGATGACAGTGAATGCAGATGAAGATGAATCTGAGGATTCGTTAGGCATGATTCGTTGCATGGTCAGGGATAACAGAAGAAAGTGACACAGAGTCTGATTCATCAGGTCGATGTCGAAGGCAAAGATGTTGAAAAGGAGGACAGGGCTATGTGTGAAACCCTAAAGAGAATTTGATTCTGGAAAATGAGAACACAGCACAGAGCTACGAAGTCTTATAGAGAAGCTAAAGACAGACATCGAAATCAGCTAAGCTTCAGACAGACCTAGACACGCAGCTCAAGCTGATAAGGATGCTGAACTCAGGAACAAAAGAACTAGACAAGATTCTGAACAGTCAAATAAGAAGAGTGAGAAAGTCAGGTCTAGGATATCAAGGCGTCTCAAATACAGAATGTATTCGTCAAAGGAAAGCAGAAGGAGCAAGCATACGTATCAGAAAGAAAAGAAGGCCACGCTGTAATTACTGATTCTTACTGCTACGACTATTTTGACAGATTGGATGCGCTCTACGGTTGACGTAATCAAGCATGGATCAAAAGGACAGATCTATATGGGGCTCACAGCAGTGTGCTAAACACCTACAGACGGAGATACAACAGAGATGCAGAAAACCTGATTACAGAACTCAAGCTGTAGTGAAGTCTGAGTGCGCGAGTGATTTTTCGAGATGAAGGAGATATACCTATGGTTTGCTTCAAACGACAGATAGCTACGTTCTTTCGGACATAGAATGAGCTTTGTGATAGAGATTCCCCTCCTATCTTCAAGGCTCATTGAGCCCTATGAAACAATTCAATCTTTAACCAGCCAGCACTTGAACGATTTGAGATCGTGGATACCTTATCCCTCAATAGGGGGTGAGGGGGTGACACCCTATAGACTGAGGATCAAAAATCCTTTAGCCTGTACTCTCTACAGAACAGAAATCTCTCTACTTGGATATCAAGATAGATGATACGTTTTGAATATAGAGAGGTCCCATGACCAAAGGTAAGGCAGTATAATCAGTCAATTCTAAAGATCCAACAAACATTATGATTCTTTCTATTCTAAATGGAAGAGTGCTCTTACACTCACAAGTGCCTAAGGTATCTAAGAATCCATTTGCCTGTGGTGGCCAAAAACGAACCATGACAGCAGAAAAACGAACCATGAAAGCATTAGTTTCTCATTTATCTTCTCTGATGATAGAGAGAGTATTAAAAGATCGTTATAAGAATCAAAGATTGATACTACCAGTAGCTGTATGTTCGAAACCTAAGGAGGAGGTCCATATAGAGAATCGTATCTTTTATCCTTTCTTGAGGAAAGCACCACTGTTGAGGAAAGCGCCACCACCACTGTTGAGGAAAGCACCACCTGTCTTTAAAGAAGAAATGTTCTCTGTTCTAAGGTTCAATCAATTCTGGCGAGAAAGATTGAGATATCTTACCGATATTCATAATATATATTTAGAAGGTAAAGCAAGAGGTGCTTTATTAAGAGAAGCTTTATCAAGAGAAGCTTTATCAAGAGAAGCTTTATCATCAAAAATAGATTTTCGCACTTCATTCTTCTTTTGTATCTTGTTCAGTATAACAGTATTGATGGAGATATCACCTGAACCTCTTTTGAACAAACCGGATGCCTTCTTTAGTGAGAAATTTCAAGATGTTATAAACTACGTCCGAGATACGTATGTGAATAATGTTTGTACAACCCACAAGACTCCGAGTCCTTGTGAGTGCGGTGAGCCAATCAATCGTATAGTTAGAGAAATCATTCCGCAAACAACCTTCGACCCACTTGATCAACTACAGAAACCAACACCCGGCAAGTTGAAAACCATTACCTACACGCTTGGTACTATTCTTCTTCTTATCACAATCATGGATAAAACAGGAATCGAACATTTTATATGAAATTCTCGGTTCCCGCTCTTTCCCGTTGGGAGTCCGACTCAATGGGCAGACTAAAACAAGCTTTATGATATCTTAGGTTATCCTTCTTCTCTCTATTGAATGATTCCTGGGATGGGAGAGAGTGGGTCTCTAGTCATTAACTTTAGATAGAATGAAATATACACAACCTCCATCCTTATCCTTTTAGTTGAGTTTGTTTAGAAAGCAAGCACAGCTAGCCCGCTCACTCGTAAGCTTTCCTTAGTACAAGCACTAAGTAAGCAAGCTACCTTTCTGTCCACAAAGAAATTCTTTCTATTGATTCCCGCGAATCCGGAATCTCTGTAACTATGGGCAAAGGGTCAAAGCGTTCTGATAAGGGAAGAAGATACGTAAGCCTCTTTTGTCTCGAAAAAGTTCTATCTCTTGCATTCATCTTATCCTTATTGTTTGTTGTACTCTTTCTTCAGTGTGGGGGTAACATTGTTCCATAGTTCGCGGGTGTGCTCTCCATCAGTCTTTCAAATCTCCCTGTCGCTAGTCAGTCAAGTAGTTCTTGAGTGGACTCGAGGGGAAAAGAGGCTCGAGTGAAAGATCTAACCGCCGGCCACTTCCACCCGTTTTCTTCAATAATAGTGTTGAGACCGGAATAGCTGTATCATAACAGATTCTACTACTATACTTTAGAACAATGGGACCTAACGGATGCCTGTTGTCGAACCAAAGAAAAGTACCTTTCCCATTTCCGACCGGATGAAAGGTGTCCCTCAAGTTCAGCAATTTCCTCCAACTCCAGGAACAGTCATTGGGAACGGGGATGCCCCACAACAAATAGATGGGAGCAGGAAATCTTTCTCATTCAGCGTAGTGCTGCTTATATAGAAAGGACAAAGCGCTGCTTATAGATATGGGCACAGCTTTCTTCTCTGTAGAGATTTTCATTGATCGTAGCTAATTAGGCGGCAACAACCGAAGAAGCAGAAGAAGTAGCTGCTACCGCGAATAAGCTGGGTTGGCTTCTTCTTTTTTCTGAGTCTTAAGTAAGAAAAAGAACCATTAGTTGGTCGCTGGTCTTATGGTAATGGTGACTATCTGCTTCGTTTCCAATGCGTAGTAGTTCTCAAGTGTAGGAGGTGCTTTTAGCTTTGGAAAGAGTACGCGTGCCCGTATAGGTGACGTGCCAGTATAGTTGTCTTTCTGGTAATAGTTTTAGTTGCAGTTATGCTCCGTGGTGACAACCTTTGAGTTGATGGTATGGGTATTGGAAGTGTTAATAGTTTGGTGATTGTATTGCTAGATCTATTCTTCCTATACCTAATTCTCTAGTCATAGATGTATTGTTGCGAATGCGCCTCAGTCTCCAGTGTTTTAGGAAGTGAACGAAGTTCCCAATGTGAGAGGAATAATGGAGGAACCCCTAAGGCTTCATGAGAGCCTGAAAACAGGGGTGGGGTTTGGTTCATGACTTCTTTATTTTTTCGCTTCTAGCTCCTTCCTTCCGGCGGTCATCACCTCCGGATTGGACGCAAACAAGCGCACCAGCTATATATATATTTTCAAATCCCCCTACCCTAAATAGGCCGGTCAGTTCAAAGCTCTAAGAGGGATCCTCCATATCTTACCACCGCTTGACTCTTTGAGTTGGTAGCAAAAGAGATATTCAAGAGGTATCCACAACGAAGGAAGGGATACTACTAATGCTTGCTTCAATCGGTTTCTTTATCTTGTGGTCGACTGCAATTGAAAGATTCGTTCCTGTTCTAGGATTGGGCGGTGCCCGTCCACTAATGTAAAGATTGGGCGTGGGAGAGGTGCTTTAGCAACGAGACTGAAAGGAGAGGTGAATTTGACGAAAGAAACTTTCCGGGCTATCATCTTCTGAGCTCGTCGTTCTCAGGCTTGTTTCCGAGTAACATTCTGTGCTTCCGGCTTATCGAACGTGGCCTTCTACGCCCGAGGAACGCCTTCTATTTGACATCCCTTTCACCTGGCGGCTAAACCATCCGTTGATGAGGGAACTATTGAAGCTTCTAAAGCAGCCCTTTCCGCTGCTCCTACATCTGATGGAAAGGAAGGAAGTCCACTACGGTATGGAGGAAGTAGTTAAATAAACTGATACAGCAGGCCAATCAAAGCAATCATCTGCAGCTTTCGTAAGTCAATTCCTCAGCTACGGCTATTATTGAATTTCATTTACTGGGCTTTCGGATGGAATAGTTTACCTTGACTTTGAACCGTAAGGTATTGAATAGACTTCCGTCAATGAACATGAGAAAGAAGAGGCACGGAACCACCGAGGAATACCGGTTAGCAGCTCTAGGTAGGATGTATACTGTGCTTTGTTTGTTCCCTGTCTCTTTCTTTCATCCTCCGAGTAGTTCTCCAAACCTAATAGGAACATCGCTAGCTCGGTCAGTTTGTGTTTCTCCTGCTTTCTTTCCTTCTGCTTCCGAAGAACTGTTGGTCTCTTTGTATCCACAGAACACTCTCTTAATCTGTCTTCCTTCCTCTTATGTTGTAAGAGCATGAACTACCCCACTGTTTTCTTCCAATTTCTAAGTGTCTAGTCCCATCCTCTTCTATGGTGAGCCATGGAGGGTTCTCTTGAGTCTTATCCTTTTCCTTCCAATATCAATATTACTAGTTGTGTCTCCATTAAACTCAACGATCGGAACTATCTTCTATACGACGAAGGAAGGGTGCGATTGAGTCCGCTGAACTTGGGCGAGAGATGTGACTTCGTTCCTCTCCTTTCAGTCGAGTCACTCCGTACCTCTCCAGAGCTCTGGTGTCTACCAGAAGCTTCATGAGTCAACCAATTGAGGAAGCCGATACTTATACTTTGGTAGAGAATCTCGCACAAAGCAATGGGAGTCATGGCTCGGATTATGATCGGACTACAAGGAAAAACAATAATGAATCTCATCATGCCATCCAAGAGCTGAATGCAAAAATGGATAAGATATTGAAGCGTGACCAAAAGAAAAGATGACGGTAAACTCTTGTTAAGAGTATGGTGGATATCAAGGGTACCAAGACTTTAGTGTTGAAGGGTACGAGGAGCCACAAGAAGAGTTGAACTATGTTGGAGGTCAAGGATTCCAACCAAGACCTTTCAACCAAAACTAGAGGAACCACCCGAGGAACGCCTATAGAAGCACCAATGTGGAGAACCCTCAACATCAAACTGACCCTCCACAAGCAAGACCGCAAGGGCCACCTTTCCAACCAAGGCCTTTCAACCAAGGGTTCCAAGCTAGAGGGGCTACTGCTCCAACAAAGACCACCTTACCAAGCGCCCTACCAAGCACCTTACCAAGCCCCTTACCAAGCTCAAGGGAGTTCTTCTTCCGCTCCAACTGCACCAGATAGTGAGGTGAAGCTAATGTTGCAACAATTCCTTGAAGGACAAAAGAAAAGTACCATTGAGATGAACACAAAGGTGGACAACATGTACAATGATCTTAATGGGAAGTTTGAAACTTTTGCCTCTCATGTCAAATCTCTTGACAACCAAGTTGCTCAAACCGCCTCTTCATCAAAGAGACCCATGGGAACACTACCCGGTAAACCGGAAGCAAACCCAAGGGAACATTTTACATAATGCTTAGAAGTGGAAAAGAGCTTGAGGAAGTTGTGAGAGATGATAAGGAAGAGGAGCAAGTTGTTGTGAGAAAGGCTAAACAGATCGTCAACTTTCCCTTGCTTGGCATGCTCTGCTCTCATCAGCAAGGTATGGCTTAAGGCGCTGGCCATTCACCGTGAAGTGTTCACCATTGACATCCCAAAGCACTACCGCTCCATACGGTTTCACTTCCTTTATGCGAAAGGGTCCCGACCATCTAGATCTCAACTTTCCTGGAAATAACTTGAGTCTAGAGTTGAAGAGCAGCACTTGGTCATTTACCTTGAACTCCCTTGGTAAGATCTTCTTATCACTTCGTACCCCGCTACGCGCCTTGTAGATCTTTGTGTTCTCGTAGGAGGAACCCCTTATTTCGTTGAGATGGTTCAATTGGACCAACCGCCTTTCCGAAGCGGTTTTTATGTCATAGTTCAACAATTTTGTAGCCCAAAAAGCTTTGTGCTCAATCTCAACCGGCAAATGGCAAGACTTCCCATAGACAAGATTGAAAGGTGTGGGTTCCTATGGGTGTCTTGTATGCCGTCCTATATGCCCATAGCGCATCGTCAAGCTTGGTGGACCAATCCTTTCTTGTTTTCCCAACCGTCTTCTCTAGTATAGCTTTGATTTATCGGTTGGAGATTTCCACTTGGCCACTTGTTTGAGGATGGTAAGGAGTGGCAACCTTATGCTTCACACCATATAAAAGGTTCTCAAAAACTTTGTTGATGAAGTGAGACCCCCCATCACTAATAACCACTCGTGGTATACCGAATCTTGGGAAAATCACTTTCTTAAACATTTTTAGCACAACCTTGGCGTCATTAGTGGGGCTCGCAAGAGCTTCCACCCATTTTGAAACATAATCTACCGACATTAGGATGTATTGGTTTCCATGAGAAGATGGGAATGGTCCCATGAAATAGATGCCCCACACATCAAATACTTCTACTTCCAAGATAAAGTGTTGTGGCATCTCATTCCTCTTTGTAAAGTTGCCCTTCCTTTGGCAAGCGTCGCAAGAAGAAACAAACCCATGAGCATCCTTGAACGTGGTTGGCCAATAGAATCCTGCTTGTAAAACCTTGGCCACTGTTTTAAATGTTGCGAAATGTCCTGCATACTCCGATGCATGCATGGCAATGGTAGAGAATGCCCTTAACTTCCTATTTTTGAATGCATCTCCTAAAAAGACCATCGGAGCATCTCTTATACAAAAATGGCTCATCCCAAAAATAATGTTGCACATCTCGCAAGAATTTCTTCTTCCTATATCCATGGAACATTGGAGGCTCTTGATCACAAGCCAAGTAATTCAATTCAAAAAATCGGCATACCATGTAAGGTCATCTTCCATGCTTTCAAAAATCATAACCTCCTTCTTAGCGGGATACTCTTCCTTCAAATATTCGAGCACATAGACTTTCTCTTCGGGGAGGCTATCATCTATCGGTATGTCCTCCTCGACCCGAAGTCTAGACAAGTGATCCGCGACTCCATTCTCAATTCCCGAGGAACGCCTTTTTTTTTAGAACCAAATCAAACTCTTGGAGAAGTAGAATCCATCTAAGTAGCCTCGGTTTCGCGTCCTTCTTTGCCAATAAGTATCTCAAAGCCGCGTGGTCCGTGTGCACTATTACTTTGGAGCCCACCAAGTAAGACCTAAACTTATCAGAAAACTATGGCGAGGAGCGTAAGCGCGGTGGTGGCATAGTTGACTTGCGCGTCGTCCAAGGTTCTACTAGCACATAGTAGATGGCG